CCTCATCTTTACAAAAAAAAAGGAGTAATTAGCTGTGACACGTTCACTAAAAAAAAATCCTTTTGTAGCTAATCATTTATTGATCAAAATTGCGAAGCTCAACACGAGGGCAGAAAAAGATACAATCGTAACTTGGTCCCGGGCATCTACCATTATACCCACAATGATCGGCCATACAATTGCTATTCATAATGGAAAGGAACATTTGCCTATTTATATAACAGATCGTATGGTAGGTCACAAATTGGGAGAATTTGCACCTACTCTGAATTTCCGGGGGCATGCGAGAAACGATAATAAATCTCGTCGTTAATATATTAATTAATAAAGTGGATATGGGTGCTCATCGTTTATTGGTGGGAGGTGAACCTTATGATAAAGAGTGACCCAGATGTAGAAGTATACGCTTTAGGTCAACATATACGTATGTCTGCTCATAAAGCGCGAAGAGTAATTGATCAGATTCGTGGGCGTCCCTACGAGGAAACACTTATGATACTAGAACTCATGCCTTATCGAGCGTGTTATCCCATTTTAAAATTAGTTTATTCTGCAGCAGCAAATGCTAGTCACAATATGGGATTCAACGAAACGGCTTTAATCATTAGTCAAGCCGAAGTTAATGAAGGTACTAGCATGAAAAAGTTAAAACCCCGAGCCCGAGGACGTAGTTATCCGATAAAAAGACCCACCTGTCATATAACTATTGTATTGAAAGATACATCTAAAGAGAAAAACTATTTCATATGGTTAAGAAAATATGGATGGGTATATAAAGATAAGTATAAAGATGTCAGAGAGAGGTATCTATATATGATGGATCATATGCTATATCGTAACAGAATGACGTGGGCTAATAGAGAAATGATATGGCCTTATAGAGATAGCGAGGTGCTATGGGACAAAAAATAAATCCACTCGGTTTCCGACTTGGTACAACCCAAAGTCATCATTCTGTTTGGTTTGCACAACCAAAAAGTTATTCCGAGGGTCTCCAGGAAGATCAAAAAATACAGGATTGTATCAAGAATTATGTACAAAAAAATAGGAAAATATCCTCGGGTGCCGAGGGAATTGCACGCATAAAGATTAAAAAAAGAATCGATCTGATCCAGGTCATAATATATATGGGATTCCCAAAATTGTTCATAGAGGGCAGCCCGCGAGGAATTGAAGAATTACAGAGCAATGCACAAAAAGAATTTCATTCTGTGAACCAAAAACTTAACATTGCTATCACAAGAGTTGAAAAACCGTATGGACAACCTAATATTCTTGCAGAATTTATAGCCGAACAATTAAAGAATAGAGTTTCGTTTCGAAAGGCAATGAAAAAAGCTATTGAATTAACTGAAAAAGCAGATACAAAGGGAATTCAAGTACAAATTGCAGGGCGTATCGACGGAAAGGAAATAGCACGTGTCGAATGGATCAGAGAAGGTAGGGTTCCCCTACAAACCATTCGAGCCAAAATTGATTATTGTTCCTATACAGTTCGAACTATCTATGGGGCATTAGGAATCAAAATTTGGATATTTGCAGACGAGGAATAATGGGCCTTTCGTTGTCTTTCTGTTCCATCCATCCGGCAATTGAATAAAAAATCACAAACTCGTTCATTTTTTTCCGTTCAATCAAAAAAATGAGAATTTTTTCGAATTCTTAATTCTATAGGGTTGAATAACAATTCGATTGACTCCATCTCCATATAATTGCTATGCTTAGTGTGTGACTCGTTGGTTTTTTATTTAGAGTTAGGTTAGGATTAAAAAACAAAGGGCCATCCCCTAGTATGAACTAATAACTATATAACTAATAACCAGCTCATTGCTTCGTATTATCTGGATCCAAGGAACCAGTCGCTATATGATGTATTGATCATATTGTTGTAGCAACTGAAGCATTTTTTTTTACATAAAAGAAAAATCAATCTATAAGGTTGTGAAGCAAAAACAAAGGGATATGGATAAATGGAGGGGTGAGAGAAAGAAAGAAAAAGAATAGCAATGATATATGATTCCAATATGTATGGTCTATGAACTATCTTATAAAAGGCAATGTAATAAAGCATTAATGTATTCGTCCATAATTAATAATTAGATTCGATGAATATGAATACAATTTATACGAAAAATAAAAAAGAATAAAGAGCGCCGAGTCAATAAAGACTGAGAAGATTGATTCAGGAACAAATTTTATTAGGAGCTCCATTGCAGAGTTCGGGCCTAGTCATTAATCGAGAAGCGATGGGAACGACAGAACCTGTGACTGAGGAAGATTCCCTTGAAAACGAATCCTAATGATTCATTGGGTGGGATGGCGGAACGAGCCAAGAACCAATTCATTTATTCTGATAGGTCATGGAACGCCCCTACGAATGAAAGGGATGTTGAAAGAGCAAATATTCGCCCGCGAAAGCCTTACTGGATTGCTAAGTTTTGGGCAATTCAATAAAAATAAATAAAATAAAGGTAAAAATAAATGAAGATTCATTAATTATAAAATGGAATTTATCATTTTATTTTATTCCTACGTGTACGTGACAGATTATATCTCAAAAAATTCCATGATTCATTATTCATTCAATTCAAAATATATACAATATTATTTAATCGTTTCATTCGCGAGGAGCTGGATGAGAAGAAACTCTCATGTCCAGTTCTGCAGTAGAGATGGCATTGAGAAACAACCATCAACTATAACCCCAAAAGAACCAGATTTCGTAAACAACATAGAGGAAGAATGAAGGGAATATCTTATCGAGGCAATCGAATTTGTTTCGGCGGATACGCCCTTCAGGCACTTGAACCCGCTTGGATCACATCTAGACAAATAGAAGCGGGGCGACGAGCCATGGCACGATATGCGCGTCGTGGTGGAAAAATATGGGTACGTATATTTCCAGACAAACCTGTTACAGTAAGGCCTACCGAAACACGTATGGGTTCGGGGAAAGGATCTCCCGAATATTGGGTATCCGTCGTTAAACCGGGTCGAATACTTTATGAAATGGGTGGAGTATCAGAAATTGTAGCCAGAGAAGCTATTTCTATAGCTGCGTCCAAAATGCCTATACGAACTCAATTCGTTATTGCGGGATAGGGATATGGAACGAAAGGAAAGGGGCCTTGTGATGAAAAAACCGCAGTTTTTTTATTTCTGGACAAACAATCTTTCTTCTTTTTTTCTTCGCCCTTTAGTTAGTTAGCATTGAAAGAAAAAAGAGAAAAATAATAAGAATGATATGATTCAACCTCAGACCTATTTAAATGTAGCGGACAACAGCGGGGCTAGAGAATTAATGTGTATTCGAATCATAGGAGCTAGTAATCGCCGATATGCTCATATTGGTGACGTTATTGTTGCTGTAATCAAAGAAGCAGTTCCCAATATGCCTCTACAAAGATCAGAAGTGATCAGAGCTGTAATTGTACGTACATGTAAAGAACTCAAACGTGACAATGGTATGATAATACAATATGATGACAATGCAGCAGTTGTCATTGATCAAGAAGGAAATCCCAAAGGAACTCGAGTTTTTGGTGCGATCGCTCGGGAATTGAGACAGTTGAATTTTACTAAAATAGTCTCATTAGCTCCTGAGGTATTATAAATAGATTCTAAATAAATACTAATAGATGAAAACATAATAAAACATAAAAAAAGGGAGGTTCATAGTAAGATATCTGAACTGAATTAGATTCCATTAATTAGTAGAATGCATTAGTAGATTGTTTCTCACGCATATACCTTTAATAATTCATGAAAAAAAAAGAGTAGAGCATGCTGATTATATAAAAACCCGGAGGCACCAATAATTATAGTTCATCATGGGTAGGGACACTATTGCCGAAATAATAACTTCTATACGAAATGCTGACATGGATAAAAAAGGAACGGTTCGAATAGCATCTACAAATATCACTGAAAACATTGTTAAAATACTTCTACGCGAAGGCTTTATCGAAAATGTGAGAAAACATCGAGTAAGCAAGAAATATTTCTTGGTTTCAACTCTGCGACATAGAAGGAATAGAAAAGGGCCATATAGAACTGTTTTAAAACGTATCAGCCGACCCGGCCTACGAATCTATTCCAACCATCAACGAATTCCTAGGATTTTAGGAGGAATGGGTATTGTAATTCTTTCGACTTCTCGAGGTATAATGACAGACCGAGAGGCTCGACTAGAAGGAATCGGGGGAGAAATTTTGTTATATATATGGTGATCTTTATGATCTACGAATTGCATCCGTAGGAAAACTTCCTATTTTTTTTTTGAAAAAAGAGGAAGGGTTGTCTAATATCACTCCTACTCCATGAGTTGATAATTAAAGGGGTTACCTGGAATGAAAGAACAAAAATGGATTCATGAAGGTTTAATTACTGAATCACTTTCCAATGGTATGTTTCGGGTTCGTAGTGACTTTTCAACATTCCTCTCGTTCGGATACAATCGGAGGTTCAAAATTTCAAGAGACTTATTTTCTTTTCTTCGAAGGAGTAGATTCAAAATTAAAATAAAATTAAGGAGAAACAA